AAAAGATTTTTATATAATAAAAGAACATTGCAGCTCAAAGTAGACCACAATCATTGATTGTTAGATTTCATTTTATTGATTATCATATTTATGCCGGTTGGAGTTCCAAAAGTACACGTAGTCTATGACAGTGAGGGTAACATACCAGTAAAGCGTAAAAAAAAAGGCTTTGACGATGACGATTTTGGTGAGAAGTTTGATGAGGAGTTTGGTGACGATTTTGGTGAGGGTTCTGAAAACGAGCTTGTTGAGGGGGTTGAGGATGAGGAGGAGGAGGAGTTTGGTAAGGGATTTGAGAATGAGAAGAAGGTTGGTCAGGCTTCTGAGGATGAGGATGAGGGTGAGAATGACGATTACTTTTCTGACGAGGATTTTGAGAGTCAAAAACAAGTACGCTTTGAGGATGACGATAAAGATGACAATGCTTTAGAGGCCGCGGAAAAAAGAAAAAAAAAAGAAGAAGAAGAAGAACAAACCCAGTGGTATGACTTATTTGAGGTACTTCATCGTGAGGGACTCATTTTTGTAGGCCGAGAAATGACAATGAAGTTCGCAAACACCGTCGTAAGTCTTATGGTATATCTCGATCGGGAGGACAAGGCTAACCGGACTCCAACCGTGTTTATAAACTCTCCTGGGGGATTCGTATTTGCGGGGCTTGCGATTTATGATACTATGGACCTTCTACGTTATGGAAATAAGGTACAGACCATAGTCATAGGAATAGCTGCTTCCATGGCATCTGTTGTTCTGATCGGAGGAGGTATACGCGTAGCATTCACTAACGCAAAGGTAATGATTCATCAACCTCGTATGAAGGCGTTTGAGGACGAGTCAAGCGAAATTGCGCTTGAAGCGCGTGTACTACTAGACTTGCGCCACAGCATCACAGAAATTTATGAACGAAAAACAGCAAGACCCTACTGGGCTATAACTGTAGACTTGGAATGCGATAAGTTTCTGTCGGCAACTCAAGCCCGAGATTATGGAATTGTTGATGGGGTAGCTCCAAGAAAAATAGACGACGACGTACTTGACGAAACTTTTTGAAACAGAATTTGCTCAAATTCAAATCCCCAACTTTCTATGTTCTATTCTTATCTATGTTCTATTCTTACCGGATTGCGTTTTAAATTCTTAAATTCTATTAATCGAGTAAAGTAAATAGAAGGGATTTAGAAGCTTCCGGTTAGGATGGATCTAAACCAGTCCATTACGTATATGATTTAGCATGCCAACTACTAGACAACTTATTAGAAACACAAGACAGCCAATCAGAAATGCCACGAGAACCCCCGCTCTTAGGGGATGCCCTCAGCGTCGAGGGACATGTACTAGGACGTATGTGCGACTCGTTCAGATCACGAGATTACGGGCTGGGAAAAGAATTGTCCAGTATCAACGAGCAGTACTGGAGAATAGAATGAACCCTATCTAAAAACGAAAAAAATCTATCATATTCTTCTACTGTGTCTGAAATTTATGGTTTTTATTTTATTGGTTCAAATCCAATCACCCCAATTTGGATTTAAGAGGAGTAAAGAATGCCCCATTGGGAGCAAATGCTTATCCCATTAAGCGGGGGGGAAATTCTATTTTAAAAGCAGAAAGAGTATACCTCTGTTCTTGCAAGAACGGACTAAGAGGGTCAGCTACCTAGCGAATCTTTCTAATTACATACCGTTACTGTATAGGTAGGTCTCTTTGGGAAAGACCTATTACTCAATAATTTATAGGTAGAGCCAAAGAGTGGGAACTGTACAAGTTTCCACTCACATTGATTAAACTCCGGTGTATAGAGGAGACCTAACCGTTCAAGAAGAAAAAGGAACCATAGAAACGATGGAACCCACTATTTTATTATTGACTTAATTTCTATTTACTCTTTTTTATTAAAAAGTGTTTTTGATACTTAGTTTTTGATACTTAGTATGAATAGAATTTTTGATTTCAAGGCGAAATGCCTAGAAAAAAAGAAAAAATTGTGGTTGGGAAGGTTAGAGTAGCAAAAGCCATTGGAATTTTGATTTTATACATTGGAAAAATATGTTTTGTTATTAATAAACTAGGAAAGGGAAAAGAGTAACTGCAAAATAAAATCCATTAACATTAGTTATTCATCAAAGTTTCATTTATTTAATGACCAGAACTCCGCGAGGCTCTACAGCTCGGAAACGTCGAGCAAAAATGCATTTATTTGCATCGGGCGCTCGAGGGGCTTATTCAACCCTTACTCGAGTTATTGCTCAAGAGATAGCAAAAGCGTTGGCTTCGGCTTATCGTGATAGAGCTAGGCAAAAGAGGGATTTTCGTCGTTTGTGGATCACTCGGATAAATGGAGTAATTCGCAAAAATGCGGTATTGAATAGTTTTCGCAAAAATGCGGTATTGAATAGTTATAGTCGATTTATGTATAATCTATACAAGGAACAGTTAGTTCTTAATCGTAAAATGCTTGCACAAATAGCTATCTCAAATAGGAATTGTCTTTACACAATTTATAGCTATTTCAAATGGGAATTGTTTTTCAAAAATTTGCGGTACCGCAATTCCAGTGAGATTCTAAAATAAGGAGATTGGGATGAATCCACCGAACTCTTTTATCTTTTAATTGAGTTCTTTTAATTGAATTCAAATTGAATTCAATTAAATTTCAAATTAAAAAGCGCAGTTCCTTAGAGGATGCACTCCGTCAGGGTAGAGTCGAAAGATATGAGTATGATAAAATATCGTCGTCAAAATGCACACACGTGCATAATATTAATAAAAAAAAGAACCTCCCCCCTAATTCTTTTTTTTATTACGACACAGCAATTTACTTCAGGTTGTAATTTGGATTCAATTGAAGAGTTAGCCTATTCTATTATTTTTTTTTGGCCGACTCTGTAAAAAATCTTTCTTTTTTTTTTCGGCGGATTCCCTAAAAAATCTTTTTTGTTTTGTTTTTTTCGGCCGACTCCGTTCTTTTTTTTTTTTTCGATCTTTTTTTTTTTTTTGATGAGTGTGGCTTTTTCCTGAAAAGATACCAAACATAAAATACGAGCTTGTTTTATAGCACGATCAAGAAGTCCTTGTTGTTGTAAGGTCAATCTATTCACTCGTCTTAATAGGATTTTTCCTTGTTTACTAATAAATTGACAAATAAAACTAATGTTTGTATAATGGATTTTGTCCCCCTTTTGTAGTGGGCGTAAGCGTCGACGAAAAGGTCGCTTTTTTTTGAAAAAGCGTCGCTTTTTTTTTTTTTTCCATTTTTTTTTTAAATTCAAAAAAGGGGACTTGGGTTTCAAAAAGAGTCGCTTGGGTTTATCCATGGTTTGTTTATTCCTTATCCCGAAAATCCCGTTTCGATCGGATCAAAAATGATTTATTTATAATTCGAAAAATTCGAAAGAGTTACTTTGTTTATATATAGCATAATGCATAATATAGCATAATATTAAAGATATCTTATATTTCTTATTTCGAATTCTTATTATATAAGATATATAAGATATATAGTATATAATAGATATATAATGAATGTCCTTTTTATGCTCCTTGGAAAGGTGACACGAAGCTCTTCGGTTCAATCTCTTATCTCCCCGTGAAGCGTATGTTTGAAACAATGGGGGCAGAATTTTCTCAATTCCAATTGACTAGACGTATTATGTCGATTTTTTTGAGTAATATATCTGGAAATGCCTGATGATTCCTTTTTTTTATTTTTATTATTAATACCATTTCGAACACAACTCGTACATTCCAAAACAACCCTTACTCGGGCATCTTTACCCTTAGCCATAAAATAAACCTCCTTGTTATTTTTTGTGGTTTTTTTGATTCACCCAACTCCTCTCTCTTTCCGACCCAAAGCGAAGAAAAAGAAACGAAAAAAAGAAGTTGCTACCTCGAAATCTAATTATGAAAGATTTGGTTTCAATCAATAGAGTAATATTCAATAATACGTAATACAAAAATAATACGTAATACACGGATTTCTAACTCTCTCTATTTCTATTTAGAATTACAGTCCAACATCTTTGTTTAAGTATCCTATACAACAATCTTCCCTAAACACATTTTGGTTCATTCTTTCACTCTATTATTAATAAAAGGGCAATCGGGATCGGAAGCCGAGTTCTCCTTCGACTGAGCCCACCCTTTACTTTCTCTTATCTTACCCTACCCCCGGCTCCCATTCGATTCTATCTCTTTAATAAAAAGAAAGGAGGGAGGAGAGGGATTAATCACAGATTTTTGACTGTGGTTGTATCTCTAATCTTCTGCATCCCTTCCCATATCAATAACTATAAATTACAATGAAAAAAAGGGGAATGTCAGCGCATCCGGAAAGAAACGATTAATCTCTATCAATAGACCTGCCAAAGTCCCGAACCATAGAGTGCTTATTACTGGCGCCGCGGAGAGATATGTTTTTAGATCTCGCATTTTTATTTTATTTGAAATCCTCCCTCGGTATTCCTTATTATAAGACATAAAGGTAATACGTATATGATCGAATGTATATAGTTACGGACTTCTTTTATTTCTACGAAAATTCATAATTCAAATTGCAATGTAGAATAATTCGGTAAATAAGATTGTGACTTTCCTAAAACGGAAAGCAACGATATGCCCCCCCTCCGCCTGCGCCTGAACTGAACATTTTCAACAACTATTTATTCTATTTTTCTTTATGACTATTTCGATTTCATGTGTAGATAAATGTGGATAAACCTTTATATATATATTATCTTCTAATAATAATATTAGAATTATTATCTTATTCTTATAGAATTCTATTCTAATTATTATCTTATATATTCTATTCATATATGTATATAATATATGTATATGTCTTATATGATACCGAGATCAAAAGATAAAAAAAAGAAATGGCAAGAGAAATCCTCTCTATCAATAGAAGATATAGGGGTATGGAAAACAATACAGGAATTCCACACTGTAGACCAATTGAACGAAAAGAAAGGGATGTAGCGCAGCTTGGTAGCGCGTTT